TTGTAGAGCCGTATGCAATGCATAATGCCCGTACGGTTGTTCGATTCTATCTTTTTTTCTTGTTATTCTTTTATCTTTCTTTTATCTTCCCCTCATCATGAAAAAGAGAGAAACCTTTTATTATCTTATATCATCAGGGTAATGATCCATCAACCTGCTGCTTCTTTTTTTGACATATCAACGGAAGAATTCATCATGGAAGTGGAAGAACTGCTGAAACTACGTGAAACCCTGACAAGGGTTTATGTACAAAGAACGGGCAAACCCTTATGGGTTGTATCCGAAGACATGGAAAGAGATGTTTTTATGTCAGCAACAGAGGCCCAAGCTTATGGAATTGTTGATCTTGTGGCGGTTGAATGACAATAACCTGGATTTCGCGTCAATTCTGAAATGAACCCTGCCGAGTTGAATATTATTATTCTATGGAATCTTTATTATTCTATTGAATATTATTATTCTATTGAATAAAAGTAATTCATAATCATCCGGTTAGGATCGATCTAAACCAGCCCATTATGTATATGATTCAACATGCCAACGATTAAACAACTTATTAGAAATACAAGACAGCCAATTAGAAATGTCACAAAATCCCCCGCGCTTCGGGGATGCCCTCAGCGTCGAGGAACATGTACTAGGGTGTATGTGCGACTCGTTCAGATCATGAACTAGAACAAAGGAAAGAGAACAATGTTCGAATATCAATGATCAAATAGGATATAACTGAAAAACAAACTATATTTCCTATCTAAAAATGGATGATATCCCTTTTATTGTGTATGAAATTTATGGTTTCTGTTGGTGTAAATCCACTCACCTCAATTCAAAATGAGAAGCAATTCTCCATTGGTAGCAAATGGTTATCCATTAAGCGGAGGAAATCTTAGTTAACATAGACCCCTCTTGCAAGAACGGACTAACAGGGTCAGCTACCCAGCCAACCTTCATAATTAAATACCGTTACTGTATAGGTAGAGCTTGTTGTGAAAGACCTATTACTGGATAATTCATGGGTAGAGCCGAAGAATGTGAACTATACAAGTTAGCAATAACATTGATTAAATGAAGTAAAGGCTCCGGTGTATAGAGAAGACCTCACCGTTTAAGAAGTAACCATAGAAACGATGGAATCCACTATTTCTTTATCATTACTTTGTTTTTTTAATACCTAGTATAGTACAATTTCGTATTTCGAGGTGAAATGCCTAGAAAAAATAAAAAATTGTGGTTGGGAAGGTTATAGTAGCCAAAGCCATTGGAATTCTTAGTTTATACATTGGAAAAATAAGTTTTGTTATTAATATACTAGGAAAGGGGCAAAAGAATAACTGAAAGAAAGGAAATCTAGGAAATCTATTAGTTATTCGTTAAAGTTTCATTTATTCAATGACCAGAATTAGACGGGGATATATCGCTCGGAGACGTAGAACAAAAATTCGTTTATTTGCATCAAGCTTTCGGGGGGCTCATTCAAGACTTACTCGAACTATTACTCAACAAAAAATAAGAGCTTTGGTTTCGGCTCATCGGGATAGGGATAGGAAAAAAATAAATTTTCGTCGTTTGTGGATCACTCGAATAAATGCAGCAATTCGCGAAAGGGGGGTATGCTATAGTTATAGTAGATTAATAAATGATCTGTACAAGAGACAGTTGCTTCTTAATCGTAAAATACTTGCACAAATAGCTATATCAAATAGGAATTGTCTTTATATGATTTCCAATGAGATCATAAAAGAAGTAAGTTGGAAGGAATCCACCGGCTAAACGGAGTTGCCCGGAGAATGAACTCCGGGAAGGTCGAATAAAAAAGAAAATCAAAATGAATATAATATGATAAAATATGAGAAAAGAAAATAATATGATAAAATATGAGAAAAGAAAGTAGTCAAAATAAAAATGAATCAGCACGTTCAAAAAAAAATTTCTTCTTCCCAGATTCTTCTTTTTTTTTTCTTATGACACGAGAATTCAATCCGGATTCTTGGATTTTGACCACAAAATAGAAATAAAATAGAAATCCGCGTTTGAATTTGAATGGGGGTTTGAATTCAAGTTAATAAAGAGTAAACCTATCTTTTTCTGGCTCTAAGACTAGGAGTTCTAGTGGTCGACTCAGTTCTTTCAAATTGTTTCTCATTATTAAGAAAAGGTAACAAAGATAAAATACGAGCTTGTTTTATAGCAATAGTAATTAATCGTTGTTGTTTCAAGGTCAATCTATTTACTCGTCTAGATAATATTTTTCCCTGTTCACTAATAAATCGACTAATTAAACTCATGTTTTTATAATCAATTCGATCCCCCGATTGGATCGGGGGCAAACGCTTACGAAAAGATCGCTTGGATTTAAGAAAAGTTCGCTTGGATTTATCCATGGTTTGGTTAGTTTATTTCTTATCCCTAAAATTCTATTTCAGCCGGATATATAATTAGAATAAATAAATAGGATTTGGTTTGTTTATAATTATTTTTAACTATGTTAAATATGTTATAT